TAATGATATCTATGCTACCTAATATCGTCATAATATCAGCCAATTTCATTCTTTTAACTAGCTGAGGAAGAATTTGCAAATTGATAAAACCCGGTGGTCGGATTTTCCATCTCCAAGGAAAAACACTCCTATCTCCTATCAGAAAAATTCCCAATTCTCCTTTTGGAGCTTCAACTCTCACATAAAGTTCTTGCTTCGACAATTCAAAAGTCGGAGAAGGTTTTTTACTAATAAATCGATAGTCAAAATCATTCCATTTTAGATCCCTTAATCTATCAAAGCGTCGGATTTCCAAATTCTCATAGGGCCCCCCCGGAATTCCTTCTAGAGCCTGTTGAATCATTTTTATGGATTCTGTCATTTCATTGATTCGTACTAAATAACGAGCTAATGAATCCCCCTCTTTTTGCCATCGGACTTCCCAATCCAATTCGTCGTAACACTCATACTGATCAACTTTACGAAGATCCCATTGTATTCCGGAAGCTCGTAGCATTGGTCCTGATAAACCCCAATTTATTGCCTCCTCTCCGCCGATAATGCCTACTCCTTCAACTCGTTTTAAAAAAATAGGATTACGTGTAATAAGATTTTGATATTCAGCAACCTCTGTTAAAAAATAATCGCAAAAATCCAAACATTTATCTATCCATCCATGAGGTAAATCAGCAGCTACCCCTCCGATACGAAAAAAATTATGCATCATTCGCATACCGGTGGCAGCTTCGAATAGGTCATATATCAATTCTCTTTCTCGAAAAATATAGAAGAAAGGGGTCTGTGCCCCAATATCTGCCATAAAAGGGCCAAGCCATAACAAATGCGAAGCTATACGACTTAACTCCAACATAATGACTCTGATATAGCTGGCCCTTTTAGGTACTTGAATATTGCCTAACTGCTCCGGTGCATTTACAGTTATTGCTTCTGTGAACATAGTAGCTAAATAATCCCAACGTGTTACATAAGGCAAATATTGTATAATTGTTCGGTTTTCCGCAATTTTTTCCATCCCTCTGTGTAAATAACCCAATATTGGTTCACAGTCAATAACATCTTCCCCCTCTAGAGTAACAATGAGTCGAAGAACACCATGCATTGATGGGTGCTGAGGACCCATATTGACTATCATGAGGTCTTTTCTTGTAGCTGGCGTAGTCATAGGTTTTTTCCCGATTCATTCTTCCATGAATTGCTGAAAGCGAAAAGAAGTTCATTAAAATTGAAGCGAATAATTCAAACCGACTCTTCAAATTAACCAGTTTTTGTTTCTCGAATATTTAACTGACCAATTAATTCGTTATAACGTATTCTATTTTTTTTTGACAAATAAGCCAGCAGCCGTTGACGTTTTCCCAGAATTTTTCGCAGGCCTCTCTGAGACAAATAGTCTTTTTTGTGCAATTCCAAATGTGAAGTAAGTTTCCGTATCTTATTGGTGAAATTAACTACTTGAAATTCAGCAGACCCCGCGTTTTCTTTGTTTTCCTCTTGCAAAATAATTGAAACGAATGCATTTTTTAGCATACAAGAATTTCCCCCCTCCCCTTTTTACAGAACAGATATGAATTTTATTGATCAGTAATAATAATACCAGCTATTTTAATGTAGTATACACAAGAATCTTAATTTCTTTATGGATTCCTTATTTTATCAATTAACATGAATCAATCCAATTTTGAATTTGATTCGGATAGGGATACAAAAAGGTGGTTTTTACACTCACAAAAGCGAATAACTGAAACCTCAAATTACGAAGATTTCTTTGATGCATTTGTAGATCTAATTGATACGTCATTGACTTAGTATCGTAGCATTTTATATGAAACTGGGATATAAGACAGGGCATATCTTCCGCTGTTTTGTTTACTTTGATATACCCTATATGGTAGAGAATATGTACCATCAACGAATTTTTAATCGTGGATACATATATATCCTTAACATGCTGAAGCGGCTCCCATTATTGGTATCAAACCAATAACGATTCATACACCCTATATGGTAGAGAATATGTACCATCAACGAATTTTTAATCGTGGATACATATATATCCTTAACATGCTGAAGCGGCTCCCATTATTGGTATCAAACCAATAACGATTCATACAAGCTAAATCTTCTAATCTATAATTAGGCCAAAGAAAGAACTTTAATTTAATTAATTCCTTTTTATCTCTATCAAGATGTTTACTTTCATTCAAAAATTGACCCCAGTTTCTTATCTTAGTCTCGTTGCAAAATACTGGATTTCTATCCACAACATTCCCATTCTTTGAATTGAAAGAAGTTAGAATTCTCAATTCTCTACGACGTCTAGATGATAAAATATTTTCAGGAACAAGCAAATCATAATGATTTTTCTCTCTATTTCCCGTTATTCTTTGATGGCTTGGAATGGATTCAGCAAAATTCTTTTTATCAACATCTCGGTATCCTTGATTAAGTTGTTGCTTACTTTTAGGAACCAATGAAATGCCTATGGTTTGAGACATAAGAAATTGTCGACCCTTTTTTTCAGACAGACGAATGGGTTCGAGATTAAATATCTCAAATTGCATGATTTCATCCATCCGTTCTGTCTGGCGAACTATTTTTTGATTTAGACTTAATCTTTTCCTTTGCAGAGAGGTTATCATCACTTTGAACACTTTTTTTAGAGGTTTTCTCATACTTACCAGGGAACTATATGGCTCGAGCATATTTAAAAATTGTTTATCCACAAAATCAGTGTACCAGCTCAATTGAAAAAGAAAATACTCTTTCAGAACTGAATCGGGGTCTCCTGCTTTGTATGTTTTTAATAAATCAGGGTCTATTTCTCTTTGAAATATTAGGTTTCCTGTTTTTACGATCATTATTCCTCGCTTCTTTGAAACATTCCCCTTTTGTTTTCCTTGCTTCTTTGAAAAATTCCCCTTTTGTTTTCCTTTTCTATTTTTATTTCCCCTGAAAGTTGAAAAAAGTAATTTGCTTGGTATAATCCACGGTTTCACTTTATATGCATTATGAAGTGGCCAAAGGTCTGGGAAGAACCAAGGTTCCAAGTACCAATTTGGTATGGGGTTATTTAATCTTTCTTTTTCTTTTTTTATCCAATCAGGATCTTGATCAATTCTAAAATTTTGCCTTTTCCAATCCAAATATTTTCTATTTGGCTTTTTGTCCATATCTATAATATTACCCATTTTAAAAATATATGAGTCCTTCTTAGTTTCATAATTAATAGATTTATACGATAAAAGACCATATCTATAGTATTTGTCTGTCTCAAAAATATGCCTTTTCCAATCCAAATATTTTCTATTTGGCTTTTTGTCCATATCTATAATATTACCCATTTTAAAAATATATGAGTCCTTCTTAGTTTCATAATTAATAGATTTATACGATAAAAGACCATATCTATAGTATTTTGTAAAATTCTCTTCTTGTTTTGGTAATGAATATACTTTACACAAATTTTCATTTTTGCAATGAAATAATAGGTCCTTTTCATATGAACTCGATTTTTGAAAATCTTTATTTTCAGCCGTACAACGTTGATTGACTCTATTTCGCCGTTTTTGTGGTATTAATCTAGAACATCTAATTGGAAAGAAATCGTATTGAGAATGACCTATTAACCAGTTTTTCCATTGATCATAACTTCGAAGTTTCTTATGCCTTAATTCGGAATTAAATATTCCGTGTATTCCAAAATAATCCTTTATTGCAGTCTTAAGAAAAAAAGAAGTTCCATGATATTGAAGAGCAGATCTTAACTTATACAAGTTAATAACTTGGGATTGTGATAATTTATAAAATACATATCCTTGCGACAAGGAAGATAAGTCATAAAAGATATGTGAATTCTTCTTAGGAGTTCTAATAGAATAATTAGAACGTGACTTTTTGATAGTCGAAATCGAAATAAAGTTCATTTTTTTTTTAGTTGTTTTATTCATTTTTTCTTGATTTCTTTCATTATTAGAAATGTATTTCTCAATCATTTTTTTTGTTGATTCAAGAAAAAGTTGTGTATTGATTTTGGCAATATTAATGATAGATATAAGGATATCTATGTATATTTTTTCAATGAAAATTTTTATAAAATAATGTAATTTACTGATTAATCGAGCACTTCTTCTTTTTAATATTTGCCAACTATTTTTTGGTAGTTGTGATTCTACATTAGAATTTGTACTACTATTTATTCCCGAAATTAATTGATTTTTCTCTTCTGTAAATCTTTGCATTTGATTTCTGATTATGCTTCTTATATCAGTTAAATTCTTCATTTTGAGTTCTGTCTGTGAATAATTTGTCCAATCTGTAGATCGAATTTGAGTAAACGATTCATCAATTATCCGATTGTTGATTATAGAATCTTTTTCTTTTTTAGTTTCACTTGATTCATCTTTTTCTCTCAATCTAACCAATGAAATTGTATTTTCTTTTGAGAGTTCTGTTACTACTGTTTTTAAAACTCTTAGAACTTGAAAATTCCCCTTTTTCATTTTTTTTTCTAGTTTCTTAAAAATGGGTTTAAACAAAAAGGAAAAAGATATTTTTCGGGGAGAACCGAAAGCATGGTCAGCTTCCAGTCCCCAAACGGTTAAAAAAACGAAAGCATGGTCAGCTTCCAGTCCCCAAACGGTTAAAAAAACAAACTCGTCTTTTTCTTTTTGCTTTTTGATTCGATTTTTACGAGAGGCTTGGAGCTTAGATCTGTGCCAAGGTTTCAAGCAAAAAGGAAATTGGATTTTTATCTGAAAACCGACTCCAAACAAATTGGTCAGAATGTCTTGGTCTTTTAATTTAACACCACTGTGGTCGAAAAAACTGTGTATTTCTTTCTTCCATTCCTGAAAATCCTCAGACCACTCCGGAACTTGCAATAATAAGATACGGACAATATTTTTAGCTATTATGAATAAAGGGAGTAGGATATATTTTCTAAGAATCGAGTGCATTAGTAATAAGCAAGCTCTTGCTGCGGGTCCATTTGGCACGCTTTCCCAGGCTTCTTCTACTTCTGCCCGCGTTAGTTCTTCGTGTTTTCTTTTCTCCTTTTCGATCTTCGCCCTTTTATCTCTTATTTTTTTCTGTTTTTCTGTATAATTTATAATTTTGGATTCTCTTCCTTTACCCATCCCATTTCTAAAAATACGTTTCATTGCCCGCCCAAAATAATAAAGGAGGAAATTTTTGGCTCTGCCAAAAAAAAGCTGGGAATGCGCCCTTGATAGGAACAGTTTCCAAATAAAAACTTTCCGCCTTTGAGCACGTGTAGAACCTTTGATTATGTTTCGACGAAAATCCGATTCATCAAAAGGGTAGCGTACCACACTCAACGTGTCTGGGAGCCCGGGATTTTTTAACTCAGGATCTATTCCAGCCTGATTAAAAAATATGAAAAATTTAGCTTTTCTTGAGCTAATATGGGGATCTAACTCCAACGGATAGCCTTCATAGTCGTTTAAGTCGTATTCCAAATCGGTGACTAATTTGGATGGCCATCGAGGGACTTTTTTACGGATTTCTTTGATTACTTTGATTACAATATATTTATTTTTTATTTTTTGATCATGTTTTTTTTCTGAAAATAAAGAAAGACCTTTCAAATTGAAACTTAAATGCAATCCTGATTCTCTAGCAAATTTACTGATTAAAGTTAAAAAATTACTAATTTCTGATTCTCTAGCAAATTTACTGATTAAAGTTAAAAAATTACTAATTTCTGTTTCTAAAGTTAAAAAATTACTAATTACTCTTTCTCTAGCAAATTTACTGATTAAAGTTAAAAAATTACTAATTTCTGTTGAAAATGGTTTTTTATCAAATGTATCCATTTTCTGTTCAAATTCTTTATGTTTAATGTATCGGTAATCAGTACTAGGACGAAGGAAACAATGAATCTTATTTATTTCCTTGATACAGTGTTTTCTCAGTTGTATATTTATGATTGCTTGCTTTATGATTGAAGTTGAAACCGTGTTTTTGAGTCTTCCACGACCTGGCCCCTTCAAAAAAGGATCATATTTTTGAGGCAAGTAGTTTTTTTGAGTCTTATCATTATCATTTTTTTGAGTCTTATCATTATCATTATCATTATCATTACACAATCTAGTTCTTTTTTGAAGTATATCCAGAGAAAGAAATCCCATGTCTAGAGCCTTAATTCTATTTAGCAATTCGTTTTTTTCATTGTTCTTTTTTTTGTTCTTTGTAACAACCCAATGATGATAGAGTTCATCATAGGATGTTTTTTCGGGTGTGAACTTGTTGTCTATTTTTCTTTCTATCATTTCCCTAAAAGTTGACAAACTGGGCGGATATGTAAAAGATATTCTTTGTTTTCCATCACTTTGGCATGTAGAAAAAAAATATTGTGCCGGATCCTCCTCTTCTTCCGAAGAAGGGGAAGGAGAAGGAGAAGGAGAAGGAGAAGGAGAAGGAGAAGGGGAAGGATCTTCTTTGGTGGATCCCCCTTGTTCCTGTTTAGTCCCCTTCATTTCGGAAGCTCTTTCTCTTTCTATAGCTCTTTCTCTTTCTATAGCTCTTTCTCTTTCTATAGCTCTTTCTCTTTCTATAGCTCTTTCTAGAGCTCTTTCTCCATTTGAATGTCTTTCTTCATTAATTTTCCCTCCTTCTTCCGTTTCCGTTTTTAAGGTATCTTTCAGTTTCTTAGTAAGAAGGGGGGAGGGCATTCTGCCTAAATAGTAGATAGAGGTAATAAATAAGAGAATACTAAAGATTCGAGCCATAGAATTTCTAAATTGTGATACAAAGTATGTAAAGTCTGACATAAGGTACTTAAATTGTGATGGAAGGTACTTATTAGATCGAACGTACTTATTCAATCTAATAAAATGATTTTGCCGTATCCAAATGAATACCAATCCAACCCATTTCATGAATAAAATTTGACCAATTAACCAACCAACAAAACTACTTGTTACAAAAAAAATCTTGTTGTTGTATCTAAACATATAAATGTTGACTAATCTGGCTAACATTGAACTTGGTAAAAGAAACTGGTTGAATAATTGAAAAATGAGATGATTCAGGAATACATATTGAGTGCTGAGATTACGCATTGATTTTCTTTTTCTGGTAGTAGATCGATAAGCAAAAAAGTTTTTTTTGTGTTCTTTGTATTTATTCCAGCGGAAGAAATAAAACAAAAGATACGGTATAGCTAGGACAGTTATGATATGAGGTCTACCCAATGCTAGATGCAAAGGCGCATAATAGATCGATATGAACATCATGAGCTGTCCCGTAATAAAACCTGTTGTTGCTGATACCTTTTTCTCGGTTCCTTCTTCCATAACTTGAGCTCGGAAAAGGAAGATATAAGAGGGCCCTATGAAGAATGTGGTCAGAAATCCATAATAGAGTCCGACCACAACGGCCGAATTGATTATTTTTGTGTAAAAGGATACTATATTTGTCGATTTAAAAAGCATGCAAGACCTCCTTATATTGCAATTTAATTTTCTTTTCTATTGCTAT